TTTACTTGTAGGAGTACATCTTGGATCTGTCAATTATGTTATGGCCGGAGTCCTACTCACGGTGACTTGGTCGAATTGGGAGAAGCTGTGGGTATTATTGCAGGTCAATCTATTGGAGAGCCCGGCACTCAATTAACATTAAGAACCTTTCATACCGGCGGAGTATTTACAGGGGGTACTGCAGAACATGTACGAGCCCCCTCTAATGGAAAAATAAAATTCAATGAGGCTTTGGTTCATCCGACACGTACACGTCATGGGCATCCTGCTTTTCTATGTTCTATAGACTTGTATGTAACTATTGAAAGTGAGGATATTCTACATAATGTGAATATTCTACCCAAAAGTTTTCTTTTAGTTCAAAATGATCAATATGTAGAATCAGAACAAGTGATTGCTGAGATTCGCGCAGGAACATCCACTTTGAATTTTAAAGAGAAGGTTCGAAAACATATTTATTCTGATTCAGAGGGAGAAATGCACTGGAATACCGACGTGTATCATGCACCTGAATTTACATATGGAAATGTTCATCTCTTACCAAAAACAAGTCATTTATGGATATTATTAGGAGAGCCGCGCAGATCTGATCTAGTCTCCCTTTCGATCCACAAGGATCAAGATCAAACGAACGCTCGTTATTTTTCTGTTAAGAAAAGATCTATTTCTAACCTCTCGGTAACTAATGATCAAGTGAGACACAAATTCTTTAGTTCGGATTTTTCTGGTAAAAAAGAAGAAGAACGCCCTGATTATTCAGAACTTAATCGAATTGTTCGTTGTAATCTCAGATATCCGACCATTCTATACGCCGATTATGATTTATTGGCAAAGAGACGAAGAAAAAGATTCATTATTCCACTCCAATCGATTCAAGAACGCGAGAACGAACTAATGCCCCTTTCGGGCATCTCGATCGAAATACCCATAAATGGTATTTTTCGTAGAAATAGTATTCTTGCTTTTTTCGATGATCCTCGATACAGAAGAAATAGTTCGGGAATTACTAAATACGGCACTATAGAAGTTTATCCAATCGCCAAAAAAGAGGATTTAATTGAGTATCGAGGAGTCAAGGAATTTAAGCCAAAATACCAAATAAAAGTGGATCGGTTCTTTTTCATTCCCGAGGAAGTGCATATCTTACCTGGATCTTCTTCCATAATGGTACGGAACAATAGTATTATTGGGATAGATACACAAATAGCTTTAACTACAAGAAGCCGAGTAGGCGGATTGGTTCGAGTGGAGATAAAAAAAAAAAAAATAGAACTAAAAATATTTTCTGGAGATATCCATTTTCCTGGAGAGACAGATAAGATATCTCGACATAGCGGTGTCTTGATACCACCAGGAACGGGAAAGACAAATTCGAAAGAATCAAAAAAAGGGAAAAACTGGATCTATGTCCAACGGATCACACCTACCAAGAAAAAGTATTTTGTTTTGGTTCGACCTGTAGTAACATATGAAATAACAGACGGTATAAATTTAGTAAGACTTTTCCCCCCGGATCTGTTGCAGGAAATCGATAATGTGCAACTTCGAGTTGTCAATTATATCCTTTATGGAAATGGCAAACCAATTCGGGAAATTTATGACACAAGTATTCAATTAGTTAGGACTTGTTTAGTATTAAATTGTACCCAAGACAAAAAAAGTTCTTATATCGAAGAGACCCTTACTTCCTTTGTTGAAATAAGGATAAATGGTTTGATTCGAGATTTTATAAAAATCGACTTAGTGAAATCCCCTATTTCGTATACCGCAAAAAGGAATGATCCTTCGGGTTCAGGATTTATCTCTGAGAATGGATCAGATTGCACCAATATCAATCCGTTTTCTTCCAGTTTTTTCTACTATTCCAACGCAAGGATTAAAGAATCCCTTAATCAAAACCAAGGAACTATTCATACATTGTTGAATAGAAATAAGGAATACCAATCTTTGATAATTTTGTCATCCTCCAATTGTTTTCGAATGGGCCCATTCAACGATGTAAAATATCACAATGTGATAAAAGAATCAATTAAAAAAGATCCCCTAATTCCAATTAGGAATTTCTTGGGCCCTTTAGGAACAGCCCTTCAAACTGCGAATTTTTATTCATTTTCCCATTTAATAACTTATAATCAGATCTTGGTAACTAACTATTTTCAACTTGACAACTTAAAACAGACCTTTCAAGTAATTAAATATTTTTTAATGGATGAAATTGGTAAAATTTATAATTCTGATTCGTGCAGTAACATTATTTTGAATCCATTCAATTTAAATTGGTATTTTCTTCAGCACAATTATTGTGAAGGGACGTCTACAATAATGAGTCTTGGGCAATTTATTTGTGAAAATGTATGTATAGCCAAAAATGGACCACACCTCAAATCGGGTCAAGTTCTAATTGTTAAAATGGATTCTGTAGTAATACGATCCGCTAAGCCTTATTTGGCCACCCCAGGAGCAACGGTTCATGGCCATTATGGGGAAATCCTTTACGAAG